AGATGGGTCTCCTTCACATGCCTTGGAAAGGAATAGCTTACTCTTCGACTGGTTCACCTCCAAACCGGAGAAGCTCGAGAATTCTGCCAGGATCTTCTTTATTGCGTTTAGCGACTTGCTATTTGCTCGACTGAAGATAAGGACATCGTCGGCAAAGATGAGGTGGGATACGGATGTAGTTCCATGAAGCTTGTACAGGTCTAATTCACCTTCGTCGACTGCTTGGTGAATTTGTTGGCTGAGTGCTTCCATTACCAAATTGAAGAGGATTGGGGAGAGGAGATCGTTAGGGAGTTCGACCGAGGAGATCGATATGGAGATTTCGGATTCCCCTTTCATTCTTGAAGGGCTTAGTGGGAGCTCCGTCTATTAGGACTGAGAAGCTTGCCGTCGAAATACATTCCTTTATCATGGCCGTGATTGAGCCGGAGAATCCCATTCCGGTCATTGTCGAAGTGACTGCCTCCCAACTCAGACAATCAAAGGCCTTCTTAAGGTCCACACTTGTACAGGCACGCTTTGGTGTACTGCGGCGGCCGAATCCATTCACCATCTCCTCGGCTAGTGCCGAATTGTCTGAGATAGATCGCTGCTTGACGAAGGCCGTTTGGTTCTTCGACAGGAGCTCCGGGACCACTGTGGAAATTCTTGTTGCTAGGGTACTCTGTAGGTGAGCACGTTAGTGCGAATGGTACGAAGTATACTATACTTATAGGATTTTTGATATGACTTTGTACAAGGTGTTCACGCACGATATTGGTCTGTAATCGTTGAGGTCGGTCGTGTGGCGGGACTTTGGGATTAAGGTAATGAATGTGTGATTCAAGGCTACTTGTAGTTGATCACTTGAGTGAGCAGAGTATTCATACGGTGAGCACGTTAGTGCGAAGGACCTCACCATCTTCTTCCTTCTTCCCATCGAAGAAATGCTGTAAGGCCAGCATTAGGTCTGCCTTTACCAAGGTCCAGTGACGGTGGAAGAAACCGCCTGAGAAGCCATCAGGTCCCGGTGACTTGTCGGACTTGATTGAGAACACTACTGCTTGCTTCCAGAGGCATACGTATTAGCCAGTGGTTCATTTCCTCAGAGACGACCCTAGGGAACCAGCGGGGGTTATGGATCGGGGAATTTGGCCGGAGGAAGAGCGATGTGAAATACTGATTACTCTTCTCCGCCATTTGCTCTCTACTAGTGATTGGGTGCCGCTCTCCCCTCTTTGTTGGAGGGGAGAGGGAGTTTTGGGCGCGTCGCATCTTAGTAGCCTTGCTGAAGAACTGAGTATTGCTGTCCCCCAACGTCAGCCAGTCAATCCGACTGCGTTGACGCCAGTTTGCTTCCTCGAAGGGTACACTCTGTAGGTGAGCACGTTAGTGCGAATGGTACGAGGTACGAAGGCTGTTAGGTGAGCACGTTAGTGCGAATGGTACGAAGGTCACGGAGAGTGCGCGCGACCCATGGTCATGAAATGCGCTCTCCCCTCCGAGGGGGGAGGGATAGGCCTTATATAGTAGTTAGTGCGAATGGTACGAAGTAGGTGAGCACTAATTCTATAGTCCAGGTCATTCAATGCGCTCGACTGATAAGGAGCCCTTGCGCCTACCCTCCCAAAGCGCGGAATCTACACTTCTTACTTGGTTGCGTCAACAGCGCAACCCATTCGCACTAGGGTGCTCATCTACTCCGTACCCTGGACAGCCGAATTAGTGGGAGCAATAAAACGCTTGTTCAAACTTGACAGTAGTGGCCTCTTTTATTAACAGACTCTTCATAATAATCCTGTCCATATTCAGGTTCATAATTGTAGTCTCTGTCCCTCTCGCCATGTTGTTCCCAATTAGGCATCTGTTCTATTTTGTCATAATATGCCTGCTTTTCATGAACCCGATTGTGGTCATCATAGCCACCACGATCATATTCATTCTCTCTGTCATGGTCTCTATCACGAGGACGATCATGGTTACGGTCATGATCACGATCATTATCACGGCCACGCTCCCTATCCCGATCACGGTCCCTGTCCCGAATTCTATCACGATCACGGCGTAGATCGAGCTTAGGTCAAGGCTATTTCTAGTTGAGCACGCTAGTGCCCATTTCATGACCTATCTCTGTCTCTATTTCGATCCCGTTCTCTATGGCGATGCCTTTCCTCTCTAGGATCCCAGTCCCGCAATCTATCATAGGATCGTTCACGGGATTTTTCCATCTCTCGGTCTCTCTCCCTAACTCTTTCCCGTGATTTCTCCCTGTCCATGTCAACTGAATTGATCAATACCTTATAGAGGAGATGTTTATCAAGAAAACACACATCAAGATGAACATAATTCATTTCCAATGCTTCATATCCTTACTGCTGTTATATCGAGTATGACATTACCTATTCTGGTGATGATCATCTCGCCCTCTGGGCTCCTCAGATCTAGCTTGTGAAGTTGTCTTCTTTAGTGCTTCTTCGACTAGCGTCTCGCCTACTTTGTAGCCTCCATCAAGCTAGCGGTCTCCTGCCTCACAGAGTTGGAAGCAGTCTACTTCGTACCATTCGCACTAACGTGCTCACCTACAGAGTACCCTTCTTCTTCCGCTCGCGCTCGATCCACACCGTACTGTATTCTCGTAAGATGATACACACTAGCTAACAATCCGCCAGGCGATACATCATAAGCACACTGAGAGCGTAAATAATTGTAACCATATACATATGAAATGACAGCAATGGAGTCCCAATCCTCCGGTTTGATTTGTAAAGTCTCTATTCCTTACACCTAAGTGCAAGCGTTATAATGTACTTTTCCATATATATCTGACATGTTTCCTTACACCACCTATCTCATCTTCACAGTGCAAGCGATATAATGTACTTTTCCATATATATCTGACATGCTTCGTCCGTTCGTGGAGGACGGGATTCTTCGCTATGGAGATTGCGGACTTGGAGTCGGTCAGGAGTTGTGGGGGATTTTGCATCGGCGGCACTCGGAGGTCTTTCAACAGGTATGATATCCAGGTAACTTCGGCTGCCACCACTGCTAGGGCTCTATACTCCGCTTCTGCGGATGAATGCGAGATTGACTTCTGCTTCTTCGATTTCCAGGATACAAGTGAAGACCCTATGAAGACAGTGAAGCCGGTGGTGGATAATCGTGTTGATGCGCATCCACCCCAGTCTGAGTCCGAGAAGGCAGTGACCTGAAGGAGACCAATAGGTCGATGAGCACGCTAGTGCGAAGAATACGAAGTAGTTGAGCACGCTAGTGCGCAGAGTACGAATACGGTGAGCACTAACTAAGAAGGCTACGAAGTAGACTGCTTCACCTTAGGGTCTGAAGGCGATGAGAAATGTAAGCCCTTACCTGGTGCTTTCTTTATGTAGCGTAATACCCTGTAAACACCATTTAGATGATGATTTGTCGGCTTGGACATGTACTGGCTCAACTTATTTACTGCATATGTTATATCTGGTCGCGTCACAGTGAGATAAATTAGTCGCCCGACTAATCTCCGATATAGCTGAGGGTTGTTACTGTCTTTCCCAATTTAGAAAGGGGTTCCTGTCTCATATATTCCCAGTCTCTTTTGAAGATATGGTGCCATAATATTAGTTTTTTTCCACTATACACAGTTAATTCATAGAGAGTATTGTTTCGCATTAGAGGTTTTATGTTGTATTTATCCTCATAATGGGCGGTGCAGTGCTATAGTATTTCAGTAGAAGAACCCCATCGAATCTACCGGAAACAGTTCGTAAGTATTTCAACAATGATCTTTGCTCATCTCTACCACGAAACCACATCATATAGACGCTCACTCATATAACATCTTTTTGCTTCGGGATTGAAAGTCCTCAGAGTTGCTCGTAATCCTCACTGTAATAGCACTCGTATTCATAACAGTGTCGGGGGCTTGGAAGCAACATCCTCACCTGGCCGGACAAGAAACCAGCAGCATAGGCTACTTGTAGTTGATCACTTGAGTTAAAGAGTACGAAGTAGGTGAGCACGTTAGTGCGAAGGGTACGTGTACAGGTCTGAAAAAAACCAACCGGGAAATGCCGAGATTTAGGTTTCGCAATCACAGGACTCCAGAATTAGTAGTGGAGAAATATAGCTTTCAACGGCTGCTTCCAACAACTCAATTATTTCCGTGTATGCCGTTTGGTCGTCAATCGGACTGAGAGAGTGGAACTTCTGTGGTACATTCGCGCCTTAACGATTGATTTCTCGTCCGGAATTAGTAGGTGATTCAATGGACCGCACGTTAGTGCTCCGGTGGGTCCGCTTGTCACCTCTTCCCCCCTCGGACTTAAGGAGAACCCCCTCACGGACCTTAAGCTCCACACGAGAAATGAGATCCAGGGAAACCCTCTTCCTTTTCCATTCTCTGGTCTCGCCATCCCTAATTAAAATACAGGCTCGATTGCTCAAGCTATACGCTGGACCAAGGGTCAAGCAAACATCTGCTTCGGAATTTTATAAGCGATCGTGAACTTAGCTGACTCCGCACTACAATTGAGTTCATAACTAAGAGTCTGACGATGGCCAACGTTAATAACTCACAGTCGCATTTAGGTACGGATCTATAAAATCCTGTTTCCCTATTCTCAACCCCTCATATGGTTCTGTGATGAGCATATTCCCCCACTTCACAAAGAGAACTTAAGATATTCCAGTAACGAGCGATTTTCGAAGTCTGACAATAGATACTATAGTCCTACTAATTCCGGGGATACTATAGAGACCCCCCCTGGACAGCCGGAATTCTTATAGGAACTATGGAAGCTAATTCCGGATACTATAGTCCTACTAAACTATAGAGACTAGGTCATTCAATATTCAATGGACCGCACTAGCGTGCTCAACTAGAAATAGCCTTGACCTGAAGCCGGAGAGATTCCGGTAAACTATAGAGACTGGATTCCGGGAGTCTGTAGACTTAGCATATGAACTGAAATTGACACTTATATATGGACCCCTATAAGGATCGGGTCGGTTATAATATGGTG